AGATCCAGTCTCATCCTGATGGTTCTATTGAGAGATAGAAAGCGTCATTAGTAGCTAAAGGGTAGACGCAAGTGATTGGGAAGGATGATAAAGAGACCTTCGCTTACTAAATTTGAAACTGTGATGGTTCTAATAGACTTGGCGACAGCTATGGCCTATCTACCAACTTGACATTAAGAATGCTTATTTACGACGTATGAGACCGTTTGCCTGTTTTCATCCCCATATTTGTGGTAGGCCTCCCATCCTCCCATAAGGATTGTAGATTTGCTTCGCCCTCACCCAATCGAAGGGACTCCTAGGGGTCGTTTCATCCACCGGAGAGCCCATCCTTAGTTGTTTTGTTTTCTAAGTTCCGTTTCCTTTTATTAGTCTGAGTTCATCTTTTCCGCTTTCAAGCGTGTACACACACTGAAAAAGGAGAAAAATATCCCTTTCATTAAATAGGTAGCTCACTGGAGCAAGCAACGAAGTGCCATAGGGTTCAGGATAAACTTATACTGAAGTAGGTATAGGTACAATCTCTTTGTGGATCAATCTATAGAGTTCATAGAGAAGGAAAAACCTGAGATTAGAGTTGGAGAAAGCCGCATAGAATACGAAAAGCAAAGGCGAAGGTGACTTTACATCTCAGTCGAAAGCGGTTAATCCGGATCCATTTCATAAGTGGACTGGGGAATCTCAATCTCAAAGGTCTTCGCTCGGTTCCATAGTTCAATCTAAAGCCTGTGAGGCTGGAAACTTCTACAACAATATTACATATTCCCATCACCAGTAAACGATACAGTAAACCTTTAAATAGGTTCACTCTCGTCCATGCTCAAGGGCTAAAGCCAGCCGTCCTTCTGAAAGGTCCTCTTCTACGGCTCAAGGTTCAAGCTAAATCAAGTTCCTTTTCTCACTTAAGCGGATACTCCAAGTAAAATCAATGCTTTAAGGAAAGACTTCCCAGCGCAGTCAAGCAAGATAGGATTCTCAACAGGATAAGTTCCGTGGACAAGGCGAGCTAGCAGCGGTGCTTTCCTTCCGTGCCGTAGGTCAATGAAATTCTCTTTTTCAGCACGAGAAGTCTCAAATGCTTTCAGAAGAGGTCCAAGGGAACTCGACTGAAAGGAGAGGTACGGAGTGACTCGACCCTTGGGAGAGGTACTTTAGTAACTCGACTGAAAGGAGAGGAAGCAGCCGATCCTAGCATGGAATAATGGTAAGAAAGGCCGGGAAGGATTTGATCTTTTTCCGGTCATGCTTCACTTCAAAGTGGAACAAAACAGATTGGTTCTAGTTTCTATGAGTAGACAGGAGAAGCACCGCTCAAAATAGCTTTCGCGAAAGCCGGTCATTTTGACCTTGTTTTCCGAAGGTAGCAGAAATCTTCCTTTTTTCAAAAAGTAGACGGGTATTGAATTGTTCTTAGCTTGGCGCGCTTGCTTCCCTCTAAAGAAGCACAACCATAACGCTTTGAAGTCTTAAGTGAATCACTCAATTCTTTCCGTACCGCCCTCTCTCGAAGCAGTATTTCCCTCAGCAGCATATCCTGTTTATTCCGAACTAACATATCTTTTTTATCCCCTTTTATCCCGCGGATTCCGCTTTTCCCCTCAAATTTGAGCTAGGTCAGTCATAGGATTATTTCCAGTCTAGTCTAGAATCAACACCAAACCTTCATTACATTACAAAAGGGCTCCCCTCTTAGCTTTCGCTTAGCCTTGCCTTATCGTTCAACGATCCGAACTTAAACCCACAATCGCTTCTCTTGCTACTTTTCTTTCTTCCTAGAAATAAGAAAAACAAGGATTGGAAGTGGAACCGATTTCCCGGAAGAGGTCTTCGGCTTGCTCTGATATGATAAGAAACTTGGTTCGCTCCCTCTCCCTGTCAACATACATGGGATTGAGCAGCCCCCTATCTCAGAGGGTTTACCCCATGGCCAGTTTGCGATGAAAGAAACTTCAGAATGCAGCCCACATAGTCCTATCAACATACAAGGCTTTTCAATCCAGTGAAAGACAGGTCGAAAACTTCCATATCTGATAGGCATTGTGCAAAGGAAGATTTTTGATGTCTGGTTCTATCTGTCTGTGCTTGGTCTGGACCCTTAGTTCTTGCAGGTGTAAGCGTGCTCCCCATGTAGTTTTCTTCGTTCCCGTGTAATCAGGTGCGAGTGTAACGAGTTTGTTTGAAATAAGTCCAATGAGATGATACGAAAACAAAGAGTGAAAAGCTGGCTTAGAAGAAAGTATAGTGGGCATGGTTTAGAAGGTAGGTTACCTGCTCGTAAGAGGCAGTCTAACTTAGTTAGAGGAAAGCTTGCTCATCAGAAGGATAAGCAAGGTTTGATGAATTCTCCTAGAAGGAAGATCAAAAGTCAAGGTCTTCAATAGTAGTATAGTAGGGAACATATCACAACCAGCAAGCGTATTCACTATTCACGTCAACATTTTAGCAATCGAAGTCGGAGTGAGCCGATTCAATGTCTACAGGGCGTCTGTGTAACACATATCAAAGCGTCTGTTGCCAAGCCTAATATCTGATATCTGTGTTAGCTGCCTGCCTGTCTCTCCCTGCCCACGACATGGGTTGGACTTAGAGTCTCTTTCTTGTCTGTAGTTGGTGTATTCATATCTCTCCTTTGAATGGCATAGATCTTCGTAGTACCAGTCAGCTAACAGGATCGGCGTATGGGCAAGCAAAGAATCTAAAGTCATCCTTTCCTGTCAGTAGCCGGGTAGCGAAAAGACCTTAGGAGGGAGCGAAAAGCACAACTACAAGGGTTTGGTGAATCTCTCTTCCCCAGAGTTGGTATTCTATGTCAGGTCTCAAGTCAAGAAGTGAATCGATCTATAGAGACAGTGGCAAGTCAAAATAGAACCTCAACTCTTTTTCGGACTTTCCGCAGCTGGAAGGAACTAGTCTTTGAAATTAGCAAGAGGATCTAGGCACAAGGGCAGTCAGTGAGGGTGGTTGGAAATCAGCGACAAGCCAGTCTTCTATCACTAGTCAGCTGACCTTAGGAGCGATCGATCTCATGGCCAAGCCAGTACCAAAGCTCAAATCCGGACTGAGTGTGAGTGTCGCAACATCGTTGTTTAGACTGAATTCAGTACAGTAATAGGCAGGTCATTCTTTTAGATTTATGGTATAGCGTAGCTAGTGAGTGAAGCATCAGTTAATATCTTCTTTCTCTTTCTACACCTACTTTCTACCCCTTCTGTCTCGTCACACCCTTCTTTCTCTTTCTACCCCTACTTTGATCTTCTGGAGACAAGTACGGGAAGGTTCTGTTAGTGAGCAATAGCTAGGTGAAAGCGGTTTACTCGTGTACTAGCACTAGCGCGTACTTTGCTCTGTGTTAGGTCAGGGAAGAGAATTGCATATCCCATAGCCGATCGAGGCGGTAAGAAAACTCGAGATCCTACAGATCTAATGGAAGGGAAGCCTTAACCGATAACTTCAATGAACTTCGGTAGGAGCATATCCTTTCTTTGATTAACCGATGGAATAGAATGTTCCTTTTTTTGTACCGGACATACGCGTCCCTATAGGTAAAAGAGCTACAGGAAGGTAATACCTTACTTAAGACCCATTGCCGCTAGGCGAAGAAGAGGTACTTTAGTAACTCGACTGAAAGGAGAGGCCGGCACTAGAAGGATCGGCAGAATAAATAGCTACAGCTACATTCGAGGATCAAGCGACTGTGCCCCTGAACTCCACAAAGGAAGCCTTTCCTTCTTTATATACGCTAATGGAAGCAATTCAATTACCAAGGTTGAGGCAGATCCGGAACTACAACCTATACTATCTCGGCTCAAGGAAGGAAAACCAGCAGAGGATCAAAAATGTGATTTCCTTCAACTATAGAATTGACTGTATTTGCAGCTATTGTTTCATATTCCGATTCGTTGTCCTTTGATGCGGCTACTAAAGGAGTTTCATTGCCAGTCAATTCAATAGCTGCTTCGCACTCCACTACAACAACCAGTGGGCTTTGATTACAGAGATTCCCGAGAGACTAGAGGGATGTTAATGTGAATACGCGGGATCTCAGTGTTCGTACAGGCGATGGGCAATAGGACTCTTTTCCCCAATAGCAAAGTCTCGAAGAAAAAAGGCTAGGTACTTTAGTGAGTCGAGAAAGTTCTCATGTCATATTCCTCGGGAATTGCCTTGACTTAACAAAGGAAGAACTCAAAGCTTGAGAGAATACTTGCTGAAGCGGATCCTCCCGGTAGATGCCCCAGTGACTGAAGGGCGAGAATCATCCCGAATGGTGAAAATCTAATGAAAGGATCGGAAGGAGCATGGCAAGTCCTGCCAGATGATACTTTTCAGAGACCGCCATAGAGATAGAGTATGATATGATAGATGAAGAGGAGAAATCCGTCGGATAGATGAGTGTTAGAACCGAGCATTGAACCTTATAGGAGCCAGAAAGAACTATTGAATCTCGCTTGCTTTAGAGTTGTGGGTCCGCCTTCTTAAAGAAGGTTCGTGCCCGCCCCACTGTCTTATTGGTAAAGAAGAATCTCGCCCTGGGGTTCCCTTTATGGTCTCTTTCTCTTTGAATTGAATTGAAAGTTCGTATAGAGAAAAATGGCCTACTTCCTCTAACTGGGGCCTTCCAGTTTCATCTTCCTATAATCGAACTGAGGCTGATGCCAGGAAAAGAGAGAACAGAACCAGACAGACTAGCTATCTATCGATTGTAAATGGTATGCGGATACAGGTCGAAGAAGATGAACTATGAGTTGACTGCGTTAATTAGCTGCCTGCTTCTTGCTTTCGTCCGGTAAGGATTTCCCTTTTTTTCCTCCTTTGCTTTCGAAAAGACATTAGAGTCAGAAGCAATTGGCCAGAGTATGATCCGACTGATTGAACTCATAGATGTTCAAGAAGTTCTACTTTTGACCAGTATGAAATGAGTTGAGTTGAGAACTCCTTTCCGGACCTCTGATGTACTACAGAAGAATCATCGATCGGGAACAAGAAAGAATCTGATGTCTAAGCAACGCACCTCTCTCTCCTACTATATGAAAAGCGGTGCCACTAGAAGAATCTTTCGGAAAAGGCTCACTCACCATAAAACATCTATGCCCTATCTACACCAACTACTCTAGGAGTCCCCGTCAACGGGTAGAAAGAAGGGAGTGTACAACGAGATGTTAGAACTCTTTCTCCATGTCGGGTCGCTTTACCTAGACGACCTCCTGGAACTGAAAGATTCGAAATCTCTATCCCTACCGTCTGAAAGAGAAGAGATAATGCTCAAAGACAGCTAGAGTATTCCGTAGCAAGAAGAATAGATCCATATGGGGATGGGGAAACTGCATAGTCCAGCCTTGTCTCCCCCTCCTTTCTTTCACCTTTCCAATGCGCGATCGCCATATTCTCCATTCGCTTCAAGCATCGGCCCTAGCGAGACCAAGAGATATGTCAGCTGGACGGACAGAACCACGATTGACTACGAAGATGGAAAGAGCCAAAAGATCGGTCTCCTTTGATCTCCTCTTCCCTCCCGTACGCTTGTTTTCAAAGAGAAATGGGTTGGTATTCTATTTCGAATCTTTCTTCTTTTCTCTGACCTTCACTCAATAACTGGTAGTACTCTTTTGAGATAGCAGAGGAAAAATCATTACTTTTGCTGTAAGAGATGCGAATCCTTTCTGTTGATAAGGTAAAGCCTTTTTCAAGTATTTTTTAGGTTCAAAAGTATAATTTCAGTATGTAACCACACTTATTCCAGAACCTCCGTGCTTTGCACTAAGTGAGTAATCTTCCCCGTCATTGATTTAGCAGATGAGCTTCTAACAAAGTCTAAGGCACAAGCAGCCGGGGAAAAGCATAACCACCTGTGCGATTTAGCCCGAGGGATACCCTTTCGAGCGTAAAGAAGTCGCATTTTATCTAGAGAGAGCAAGGCGGGAATCGAAGCAATGCACATGTTGAGCGAAAAGAGAGATTTACAAATAAGTAAGTAGCAGCCGAAAGAAGACTCTCTTTTAGAATTGAAATGGGGACCTATGAAGAGGTAGGCCCTGTAAACAAGAGGTCTGCCCTGAGCCAAGGGGCTAGGATTAGGAAGCATCCACAAGAGCGATGCGATTAAATAGCCCATTATCCACTAGGCCACTATAATCCATCTATTGGGTGTTTCATCCATTATTCAATTAACTTGAGTTATCAACCTGGGCACGGTTGAAGCACAACCAAGGGGTACTACCATCAACGCTAAGTCACAAGGCTGGATTAACTCAAAGAGGTATGAAGGGAATACTGAAGAAAGCAGGAAAAGGTCTGCAAGCCTCCCGCATTGGATGTAGTGTATTTTTTCCTGATAAAGGTGCCCGCATTCCTGCTTTGGAAGAATAGCGGTCAAAGTCAAGGGAAAGGGGCGCTTCAAACCGGAAACGCTACGTCTCGCCGAGATTACCTCGGAAATCAACTAGGAATGCTTGGTTACACAAACCCTAAAGAGACACTCTTACACAGCCGCCTCTAACTCGCACTCTTTCTTTACAAAGATCTTGTCTTTCCCTCTTATACAAGTCGAATCTCTTTCTCTCTCTCTTTGCTCCAAGCCAACTGGTAATTGGCCACATCCTCTTGTTAGCGATGCTCTTGATTTCCGAGTTGTTTGCTAGGCTGGTTGATCAAGGATTTGTGCTCTCTGAGCTAGGAGTTTGATTTCTTGGCTTTGTGGACCCTTATAAACCAGCTTTAGTAGCTCGATATCGTACTTTGGATGTTGTTCTTTCCTTTCGATCAACCAATCTTGTTCTAATTCCTTCCTTTCTCACCACCCTTTTAGATCAGATTTTCCCTAGAACAAGGTACACTACGTGATTCCATATTCTGATAATAACCAAAGAAGGAATCTCACCTTAGACATTATGTCCAGAGCGCATCTTTCAATCAGCGGAGCTTCTGTGACTCTCTCTGTTTATCGACGTATGAAGCCTCCTTAAGCTTGTGAGCTATCCTTATTCTATAACCTAGCTGCCAGCAAGACTAATCGGATTTCTTTATAGTTGAAGGAGCCAGCATCTCTTGAAATCTGTTCTAAAGAGAGTGAGTCGACAGGCGAAGCAAGACTCTGATTAGGAACTGGTTCACTTCCCTTTCTATATAGATATAGAAGAGAGAGCGAACGGTTGGAAGCAAGAAAAGAAGCTCTGATTCTGTTGTGGGAAATCCATCTCGCTATAGTATAGGTGGAAGTCTATAAATAAAGAGAAGTCTCTGGAATTTCTGAATTCTGTCAGATTGCAAAGAGCAGCAGACTACCCTTCTCTAGCTCTAGTTATCAAGCTTTACTTCCTTGAGAACGGATGAACTCTTACTTATTGGGACCTGCCCCAGTTACCTCTCCTCTGTTCAAGGTTTGAAGTACTATGTTATTTTCATCGACAATTATTCACAAGGTTCTGTTGGATGTTCCCGTAACTAAGTTTTTCTTTCTTACTTTTTATGTACTTTAGACTTTTATACTTTTTTTAAGTGTGGGGAAAAGGGCGCCCTCTACTTCTACTTTTAACTAAACGCGAACAGCCGGCATTGCAAGCAAATAGAGAGCCCCCGCCCGTTTGAGTCGTTGCGAGCCGGAAAGCGTACCGGCAGTTTTAGTCGCGAAAGGACCGCTTGCTTTATTTTATTATTATTCTAAATAATAGATATATAAGATTATCTATCTATAAACAATAAGAAAATCATTATTTTATCTAATTGGGCATTCCTGGGAAGAGGAAGAAGCAGATAGAGCAAAGGCCTCCCCTTTGCTTGCGTCCGCTCTTCCCGAAGTGAGCAAATTGCATGTAGAGATCCGTAGGGGCTTATAGTTTAATTGGTTGAAACGTACCGCTCATAACGGTTATATTGTAGGTTCGAGCCCTACTAAGCCTACCACCCCTTACTCTTCACCCGAAATAAGGCAGTCGAAGTCGGCACAAGAAGTAGGCGGAGTAGAGGCAGCAGTTGCGGGTTCAGGTGCGGCTAAATCAATATCCCCGTCTGGGGTTGGCGGAGTTGGTAGGAAGGCACGGTTGGCACAGTTCTGTAAATAAGAGATGTCTCATCCGGTTGAGCTGTCGCAATCAGTCTTTCTTTCTCTTCCTGGTAGCAGAACGAATAGGAGATCCAACATGACTGTATTAAGCCTGTCGCAATCAGGGTTAAGCTAGCTCATTGCCAGAAAGCAAACAGGAGCTCTTATTTAGATCAGAGGACGCTCATCCCAGGCAGGCAGCAGGGGCTTCGGGTGGAAGGAATGAATCAAGTAAGGTGCGAATACTGTGTTTCAGTGATTGATTTCTCCCTGAAATTAGCTCCGCTACTCTACGGACTTCCTGACTTAGCCTTTCTTTCCCATTTCACTAATGGAAGAATTGAGCCAAAATTCTCAATGAATTGAGCGAGGGTGAGAAAGGTCAGTAATTGAATTTCTAACTATAGAAATCTGTTCTCAGTGAGCTTTGAATCTTTTAATTGGTAGTTGGTTAAGGATTGGAGGAATGGGAGTTAGATCTGTCCCTAGTTCCCCTAGCCCTAGATTAAGGTTACTTGAAACAGGAGATAGAGTTTTTCTAAGGAGGTTAGCTGGTTAGTGATGGGAAGCCAGTTGTTAGTCCCCTTAGCCCTGGATTGAGGTTAAGAGTTTGTAGGGAAGAAAGGTAGAGAGTAGAGGGAGAGTCGATTTGGTAAGTTGGTTTGGTAAGCCAGCCCCTTCAACAAGGGATTTCAATGGCAACAAACCGCTCCCCAGGATGAGGCAAAGAATGGGGTGGGGGGACTTCCAGTTGTTCGAGCAAGCAAATGGCTAGCAGGGCCGAGGAAGCACAATGAACGGGACGACAGAAGTTCCACAAGACCGGAGATAGATGTTCTTCTTCCCTGAGAAAATTTCTCTATCTATTAGCGAGTTTCGCCGTACAATCCGGCTGAAATGAATGGAATGAGGAACCGGGAAATCACTATAGTATAGTATAGTATAGTTGTGGGAATTCGTCGGATGTAACTCATCCGGAAGTGCTGGTTCGAATCCAGCTCGTGACAAAGCCTGGGTCATATGGTATGGAACAATCTTTTGATTATGAAGCGCCCGCTAAAGAAGAGATACTTAAGTGTGGTAGGAGGGAGCTAGGAGTCTTCCATTCATGCCCAGACTCGGATGCTAGAGAATAGTCTGGAATGCTCTCTTTCTATCTATGCCGCATCTTCCATGAACGAAACCAAGAGGGAAAGCAGAGAAAGCATTAGTCCATTTGTAGTTCCGGCACTCTGTATGTGCTGCTATGATAGTAAACTCTTCCTGCTCTCTTAAGTTAAGGATGTTCGTGACCTAATAGGAGTGACTGTAGTCAAGCAAGCAGAAGGTTACAGGCAAGCGGGGTAGTGTACTTTTATCCGCAAAGAATGGGATTGATGCTCAGCTAAGGAATCCCCTACTAATCGAAAGAGGGGATTCAAAAGTGTCTATTCAATATTCCAAGGTGCGAAGGGTCGATGTAATTGAGAAAGAAGCGCTCTAGCTCTCACTTGAAGTACAGGAAGGATAATGACTCGAGCTTTTCCGAATGAAAGGCGATAGGGGACGTACCCTAAGGAAGCAAGAAGGGAGGATTTTCTTTACTTTACCGCTAGAACCTTTCTTTCACGAGTGAACCCGGGCACGAGCCTACCTTGTAAGAACCAAAGAATGGGTACCTAGGGAATGAACCGAGTTAGAGGCGTATGCTTCCTTGACCGATAGTTTGAGTTTGTGGAACAAGTTGTAGAGATCCCATACTTTCTAGTACTTGTGGAGAATCCCAGTAAGAAATAGCTTGAGTTGTTGGTGGAAGTGACCTAGACATATTTCTATTTATAGGTCCTAGCCCTTTTCTTCCGCTAGGTAAGTTGGGAAGTCCAACATAAGGCAGGTCAATTACATCGAACCTCAATTCCATCGAGCCTTGCTTAGTCTGCCTATGGTTGATAGTGAACAGCAGATATGCTACATCAAGCACTCACTTTCTGTCTATTGGCCTTAGAACACTCCTTCTTATGTTGTTTTCAATGAAGGGGAAGTGATTCCTGAGTTCCTTCGCACAGGGTTTGAATGAAATTAAGTAAGTTTTGTCTACATCTTCTCTGCAATTACATCAGGAAAGAAAGCAGATACTGATGCTGAATGCACTTCAAAAATCCCATGTCTGAATGCCTTAAACTTCGATTCCAAAGAAAGCAGAACTAGACTGCCAACGATCTGACGATAGAGAGTCTTCACCTTGTGGACCTGCTTTCGCCTAATGGTAATCTTTGTCTTTCCTTCTGTCTTTCGGGGATGGGATTGGGTGTCCGAGTACCGATAACTAAGTAGATGTCTCACAGGCGAAGGATTAGACGTCTTTGTACTCACGAAGCAGGTCTACAGCTTTCTGTTTTACCTCAGGTGGTAGAGATTTTCCCACCTGGACAACTTTGCCCGAGTTTGAATTGGGGAACGAACGATCTAAGTAAGGAGGTAGCTCCAGGAAGGTAGTTCTTTGACCCAGTTCAGTGAGACGCTCCGCAAATGTTGAAAGAATAAGCGATGACATTTGTATGGTCTTGCTGTTGATGGTACCTAAAAATGGGGTGCTGCCCAAGCTGAGCTAACTACAGGTCCGAATATACTGCGATCACCCAGACCTTTCTAATACTGAATCTAATAGTGAAAGAAATCCTGTATAAGAAATTTCTTACTAAATGCGCTTGCTTCCGTCTTCAGTTCAGAAGAATGTTCCATTGATTGGACCATACCCATTAGCCTAGCGACTGCTTAAGATAAGAAGGCAAGAACAATGGAAGACCGGATAGACACAAAAAGAAAGAGAAAAAGAGTTCAGCCGCTTGACCTGCGAGGAATTCAAGAAATCATAGGCGCGGAAGGCCAATGAACATCGGCTTCAGACCTTACCTTAGACGTACCCTACTTCCTCAAAATGAACGTAGAGATGATCCAATCTCTGGACTGGAGCCCCGGCTTTCTATTTTCCAGCTTAATAAAGATAAAGATGGAAGCTGTTCCCGCCTTACCTCTAACTTTCCTTAGTAGACACTGTATTCATTTACTAAATAAAGTAATTTCACTACTGGACTCCGCTCGCTTTCTATAGATAAGAGTTGAATACACTGAAACTACTAAAAAGTATGCTTACCCGGGATAACTATAACTAGTAACTAAAAGTAATAAGCTTGACTCCTTTCAGGAGTAGGTATGCGGTCAAGCCTGTTGGATTCGTTTCGTTAACATGATTCCTCGAAAAGTCATTATTTGATTCTTGATCTTTCGATCGTAGCGCGAAGACATCACCTCCTTCTGGTAGCATCATCGCAATCACATCTCGGTTGGATTATCTGAAGTGAAGAAGTATACTAGAAATAGCTTTTCTTTGTCTTTGTTTGATTTGTTATGTTTGCATGTATGTGTGTGGTATGGGCGCAGCTCCTAGTGTAAAATGTTTACTACTTAATGCTATGCTAATAGTTGAATTTAGAAAGACGAATTCGTAAAAATGAAAATTTATGTGAAGTATCAAACCTCTATGTTTTGGATTCTGATCCATCTCTTTCAGGTACTACTTTTTTTAGTGCCTCTGTTATTGCAGATTCTCACACTTGGCATAACAGGCTAGGCCATCCTTCTTCTTCTAAAACTGCTATCCTTTCAGATTGACTCCCTACTCATAAGAATAAAAAGGTCAATCAGACCATTTGTAAAATCTGTCCTTTGGCTAAACAAAACACTTACCTTTTCAATCTCATAATAACATTTGTGATGAACCTTTTGATCTGATTCACATTGACATTTTGGGCCCTTTTTCAGTTGAAACCTCAGAACAGAAGGTTTTCGATATTTTTGAACCATAGTGGATGATCATTCAAGGGCTACTTGGGTCTATCTTCTCAAAAGTCAAAGTGAGGTTCTCACTGTCTTCCCAGGGTTTCTAAAGCTCATAGAAACTCAATACAAAAGGGTAGCCAAAGCTGTTAGAGCCGATAATGCTCATGAACTCCAATTTCACACTCTTTTTCAAGAAAAAGGCATTCTTTCTTATCATTCTTGCCCTGAAACTCCTGAACAAAATTCTGTTGTTGAGAGGAAACCCAAAGATTCATTCCTTTGTTCACAACAACTGCCCGCAAGATGTTTCTCTCTACGTTGGATGATCGAACTTCTTAGTGTTAAGCAAAGCACTATCAACAAAAGTTCGTCGTGAAGATCAGCTCTCCTCAATAGTCAGATAGGATCTTAGACACCGGGGACCGGCTTCGCGGGATCGCCTTACGTATAAGGACCTGATCCACTCATGGCGAAGCTTATTTGGGCGGTGTTTTCTTGATCCGATTTCTCACTTGAATGAGTCAACCATCATTTCTTTTCTTACTAAATTCAACTATGTATTCTGATTAAAGAGCTTATTCTCTTGATTCATGTCCACCTTGCCCCTGGTAACTTAAGGATGAGTTTCGAAATTAGGAAGGAT